TCCTTTACTCATACTCATTCAATTGGAAGATTTGATCCAATTGAAATAAAAAAAAAATTATGCTTCGCGATTCCATAATCCCATTTTTTATTCAATTTCGAATTGACCCTTGGATATAAATCGTGAGAATGTATAGTCTTCCTCAAATATGCTATTGAGGGAAAAAGGATTAAACCTTTTCAATTTAAGAAATAAAGTTTTTTTGATCTTGATCGGAATATGAAAAAACCGAAAGATCCCTTAACTATTTAAGTTATTAATCAAACGAATCGCACTTTTACCACTAAACTATACCCGCTACATATCTCCATTATTATATATGAATGAACCCTTTGTCGAACAAAGGAATTAGATACAATTAAGATAGCATCAGACTCATGAAAATTCTAGTGTTGGCACTTCGTCCCGCTGGAGGTACTTGAAAAAATAGGCGAAGAATAGAAAGCAGCTTATTTAAATAAAACTTGACTTGATCATACTTGATCCTAATTCATAATATATTTAAATATAATTATATATAATTATATAATTTATAATTAATATAATAAAATGAAATAAAAATTAATATAATAAAATGAAATAAAATGAAAAGTCATCTTTTTCATTTGCTGGAAGTCATTACTGACATTCCGAATCTAGGGATTTATTAAAGATGGACCATAAAAATGATGAATTCCGCATTTCGTTTTTCGTTTTCAACTTCCCCTTCAACTGCCAGATCCTATGAATTTGATTTGAATTGGGATCAATCGGATCAATTGGATTTCAAATGTTCAAATAAAATAAAGCTTGTCCCTTGAACAAGTAAATGAGTTATGTTATATATGTTATAACATATGTGTGTTTCATTTTTGATATTGTTTAATATTATTTGATATTGTTTAATATTAATTGTTATATGTATGTGTTCTTTTCCGGTTAGTAATTAAGTAAATTGAGAAAAAAATACTTATATTTATATACTTAATAAGAATGATAAGAATGTGAAAAATATTCTTTCATATTCTTATTCTATAGTATTAATAGTATTCTTATTATTATTATTAGTATAGTATTAATAATACTAACCACTAAGAAATGGCACTTCTATCATAGAACTGGGGATAGACATTTTCTTTGTTGCTTCAATAACAACCAAGAATTTTTGATTTGATATCAAATCATACATAATTAAATTGTTTGATTTATGAAATGATTTATCAGAACAAAAAAAGAAATAATGTAATGGCCCGGCCAGTACTTAACCAGGCCGGGGGAATGAACCTTTCTTACAAAATTAAAGAAATGAAGTAAGGGATTCTGTCTATATCTATTCTATCGGGGATAAGATCTCTGTTTCGAATCATTATCTAAATTGAATTACTGATCAAATTCGTAGATATCGTATCCATTTTAATATAGAATTTCAAATTTGTTTTGAATATATTATTCAAATATATTATTTCTATTATTTTTATATTATTATCGTTACTTTATCCTATCTTATAATAAATTATTACTAAATAAATAATGAAAAAAAGAAAACGAAGTTTTTTTTTGTTTCAATCTTTTTACTTCACATCACATAAAAATAAAAAAAAAAATTCAATTTTGAATTGGGAGAGATGGCTGAGTGGACTAAAGCGGCAGATTGCTAATCCGTTGTACGAGTTATTTGTACCGAGGGTTCGAATCCCTCTCTCTCCGTTCCCTCTGATCACTTCAGACTTTCAAATTTGAAAAAAGGGGATCCTTTTTTTTTTCATCATAGGTAAATGTTAAATGTATGGAATAAAAAAAAAAAATAAAGAAAACTCAACATTTTTTATTCCTCACGTCCAGGATTACGGCCCGGATCGTTAGATAAGAATCCGAAGATGAAGAGAGAAACAAAAAATATCACTACTGTGTAAACGAAGAGTTTGAGAGTAAGCATTACACAATCTCCAAGATTATTTTTTGGGGAAAAAGGAAATAGATTGCCTATTTTTTATCACATACGTTATTTTGGCATAACACCCCCAAAATGAAGTCTTTTCTTGAATCTTGAAAAAAAAAAGTAATTTTCAACAAATTTCTTTCTACTTTGTTTTGTAATAAGGTAATAAGAAAAGAAAGGTTAAGAAAAGAAAGGTTCTGATTCCTTCATTACCAAAAATGTTTGGCCATATCCGTTATTGGGTATTGTGGGTTCTTCGAAAGTCCTTGTTTACTGGAATGTCAGAACGAGGAAATAAGTTGATCCAAATTTATCACCGCGGTCATTCAATTCAATATACAAAAATTTCTATTTTTGAATCGAGGGTTCATAATATAAAACTTATCTGATCTTATCAATTTTTATTTTAGAATTTATTTTTTCGAATAAATCATGAATTATGCAGAGTATTCCAAATTTTATCGAAAACTTACAGCAGCTTGCCAAACAAAAGCTAATAGAAAAAATAGTAGAGGTATGACAGGCATAAAATCTACGATTGGATTGAAAAAGGCATAAGCCTCCGGCAATTTAGCGAAGAAAAAACTACTCGAATAAAGGGTGGAATTAAGACAGATACAGATTAAACTAAAGATATTAAGCATAACAAACATTTCATTCTTGTAGATTAGAAAATTGGATTTTGGTTGAGTTCTTTTTATGAAGGAAAAATAAAAAGGTGGGTCAAAAAATCCTTCTTTTTCTTCGAACTCTCCCAAATCAAAAATCTTTCCTTTCATTCTCAAATGAGAATACAAGGAATTATAGTTTCGTACAATATCTTAATTGAATTTTATGTAATGATCAATAATTTGATCAATAATTTTTTGTGATTCTATATTTGCATGTGTTGAATCCTAGCAACAATGTATTTCATATGTATTTGGGCTGGGATTGACGAATGACCAATACCCATATTAGTCTTTATTAGTGTCGAATATAAATCTAAATGGGGCGTGGCCAAGCGGTAAGGCAACGGGTTTTGGTCCCGCTATTCGGAGGTTCGAATCCTTCCGTCCCAGATCGTCTCCATCAGAAACGAAAGATTCTTCTCTTTAACAATTTTCTGTTTAATCTTGCTTGGATATTGGATATATATAATGTGTGACCCAACCCCTTCTTTGTTCTGAATTCAATGTACGGGTAGAAATAAAAATATTTCTTTGAATTTTTAATTCAAAAAAGAATTGGAGGTGGATCATTCCCATTCAGAGTATGCTCATACTCATATTCATATTGAAGTTAGTTACTTAGGGAAACCTTGTGTTCCATACCCGTGAAATGGGAATTCGCACATGGTGCATTCTTAATTGAAATAGAAAAAAAAACCTTTTTTTTTTTCTATTCCATTCCCCAAGGAAAGCCTAAAGAAAATAAATGGTGTATCCCAATTCCACACTTTATGTGGAGACTAAAGATTACGTAGTTTTTTGTATTAATTGCATTTCATCGTTCGTCTAAAAACTTCTAAGGAAAAAATAGGAAAAATAAATTGATCTGGATCCCATTTTCTTTTTTTGTATTTTAGCTTATTCAATTGAATAATTGGAAATCAATATAATGTAATGATTGGATGGATGAAAATTGATATATTCCATTTTTATGGAATTGGAGGAAAGATTCTTGAATCTGAAGTAAAACAAAATAGGTCTGTATGCTGTATAATAGATATTATGTATTATTATTGTATTGTTCTATTTCAGTAACAGCAGCCCCTTCCCTTGGTTAAGTCAAAAGGATCTGTGATCCTTTAAATATCCATGATTACTCCCAGTAACAATTGTTCGTTGTATATGATGGGTATGAAAAGATTAGATTCCTCTTATTCTTGATTCTTATTTTCTCTTTCAGATGAAAGAAAGAATAACGACTTTTATCTGACACTCTTCTATTCCATACTCACGAAAACAAAAAACGATTTGAATCTTCATTTTTGTGAACCCTTGGTACTTGAATAAGTGTGAAAAATCTATATTATAGAGAGACTTCCGACCTTTTCGAGTCATCGGAATAGCTTATATTTGGTTACTAACTGATTTTGTTCCGGAATTGCAAATCTATTCAATTATTCTATTAAGTAAAGGCCTTTACTTTTTCATTACTTTTTCATTATGTATTCTAAAAAAAAAGGGGGGATGATCCTTTTTATGATTCATCATCCTGAACAATCTGTTGAAGATGTAAATAAGACTTAAGTAAACGCGTTTATTCGTCTTTTTTAGAAATCTGTTTCATTTGAGCCAATGACTATTCATGATTCCATATTGAATCAATTCCATACCGGTTCGAAATTTAATCAGAGGAATGTTATGGTAAAACTTCGTTTGAAACGATGTGGTAGAAAGCAACGTGCGACTTGAAGGACATGATTCGTTGTGGATTCTTACATCCACCATTTTCTATAGGAATGAAGATGCTCTTGAATCGACATAGTTTGTTCTGTTCTTGCTAGGAACCTAATTTGTGTTGGGTTGGTAAATAGGAATAGTACATAATGGAGCTCGAACAAAAAGTATTGATTCATTTCTCGGGGGGAAGAATCTAGGGTTAGTAACAATTAATAAGTTAGACCAACTTTGTAAATATATCCTCAATATCGAAATCGAAGGGTTAAAATTCGAACAAGTTTGAAATAAAATAAAAAAGTAAAATTTGTCGAAATTGGTAAAACTTTTTCGATTAAAATGAAAAGTGTATTATAATAAATCTTTCGTATTATTCATAGAAAGAAATAACAAAAAACAAAAGGTATGTTGCTGCCATTTTGAAAAGGAATAAGGATCACCGAAGTAATGTCTAAACCTAATGATTTTACAAAGTAAAGAGAAAGGATTCCGGAACAAGGAAACACTATTTTCAATTGTCTCAATAATTTTATTTAATTTTATTATAATGAAGAAGAAAAATATTTATTATAATGAAGAAGAAAAATAGATTCGAGACGAGACAAACAAAAGAGGTTAGAGACGACTCAAGAAATGTCTAAAGAGTTACCTTCGCACTTTTTAAGAATTGCCCAACTTGAGTTATGAGTACGAATGATATTTCTTTTTTCTGTATCTGTAAGTAAGAACAAAAAACGACTCAAATTATAGTCGACTTCATGATTTTATGGATCTATTTGCCATTATATACAGAATATACAGAAATATTTAGAATCATTTTTTCTCGAGCCGTATGAGGAGAAAGCCTCCTATACGTTTCTAGGGGGGGGGTATTATTTATCTACATCTATCCCAATGAGCGATCTATCGAATCGTTGCAATTGATGTTCGATCCCGAAGAGAAGGAAGAGATCTTCAAAAAGTGGGTTTTTACGATCCGATACAGAATCAAACTTATTTAAATGTTCCTGCCATTCGTTATTTCCTTGAAAAAGGTGCTCAACCTACAGGAACTGTTCATGATATTTTAAGGAAGGCAGAATTATTTAAAGTTAAAGAAAGACCTTCATAAAGAAAAATAAAAACAAAATTTCTTTTAATAAATAAAAAAGAAAAGGTAACTAGTATCTATTTTGGGCAATTAGTTACTCAAAATTTGCTCTTTTCTTGTTGTATTCATACTTTTTCTCTACCTTTTCCTTATTTTTTTTTCATCTAAATTTCTTATTTATGTTGTGCCAATCCAACACGAATTCTTATTTGATTTACTTAATACTTAAATACAATACTTAATTAATTATTAATTAAATTGAATTTGTTTTCTATTCATATTGACAATGTTGTATCGAACAAATATAATTCGATCGTAGATAAGCGGATCTGTTTATTCCGACCCCTAATTTTGTTTTCCTTTACTTCAGTCAAATGATGGGTTTGCCGAATTTACTGTTATACATATGCAAGATGTATTTTCTTAACGAAAATCAAAAATTTTGAGAAAATGGGCGGTCTGTAAATTTGGATATTTCTATTTTGAATCCATTGTTTTTTATTTTTTAATTCGATCCATTCATTTTGCTATTTTGGTGTTTAGAATTGATCATAAAATCTTTCCTCTATTTCTTGTTAGTTCAATGTTTTGACGTAGTTGTACAGTGCAATTCAATTTATTTTTTTATTTCGATCGTATCTACAAATCATATTTATCTGGGTTGCTAACTCAACGGTAGAGTACTCGGCTTTTAAGTGCGACTATGATCTTTTACACATTTGGATGAAGCAACGAATTCGTCCAGACTATTGGTAGAGTCTATAAAACCGCGACTGATCCTGAAAGGTAATGGATGGAAAAAACAGCATGTCGTAATAATAAGAAGAAAATGGAATTTCTTAATTTCTTATTAGATTCCTATTTTTTTTAGTAGAATTTTGAGTCAATCCTTACCAGATCATTCCAAAATTTTGTTTTTATTTTAGGAGGAAGACAAAAAAAATTCACATTTACAGTTGGGTTTAGTGAATAAATGGATAGAGCCCTACGGCTCCAATTCTGGTAAAAAAAAGCAACGAGCTTCTATTCTTTATTTGAATAATTACCCGATCTAATTAGACGTTAAAAAAAATTAGTGCCTGATGCGGGAAAAGGTTCTCCTGTGAGTGGTCCTTTGATTCTTTTTTTTTTTCTTTTTAATCCTAACTATTCTCTATTATAGATTGGAAACGAATGTGTAGAAGAAACAGTATACTGACAAAAAGAATTTGTTCCAAAGTCAAAAGAGCGATCGGGTTGCAAAAATAAAAGATTTTTGAACCTCTAATAATTATAACGAGGATAAACCCATTAGATAGAAGGGGAGAGGAAAAAGATCTGTTGATTGGACTTTCTGTTTCCGGGGTATATATATTTTTTTGTACATAATACATACCTTGTTCTGACCATATTGCACTATGTATAATTTGATAACCCAAGAAATGCCTACTGTTTTTGTTTCAAGTAGAAAAAATGTAAGTCAATGGAAGAATTACAGGGATATTTAGAAAAGGATAGATCTCGGCAACAACACTTCCTATATCCGCTACTCTTTCAGGAATATATTTATGCACTTGCTCATAATCATGGGTTAAATGGTTCGGTTTTTTACGAACCTGTGGAAGTTTTTGGTTATGACAATAAATCTAGTTTAGTACTTGTAAAACGTTTAATTACTCGAATCTATCAACAGAATTTTTTGATTTCTTTGGTTAATGATTCTAATCAAAATCGATTCGTTGGATACAACCACAATCATTTTTTTTTTTCTCATTTTCATTCTCAAATGATATCAGAAAGTTTTGCAATTATTGTAGAAATTCCATTCTCGTTGCGATTAGTATCTTATTTCGAAGAAAAAGAAATACCAAAATATCATAATTTACGATCAATTCATTCCATTTTTCCCTTTTTAGAGGACAAATTATCACATTTAAATTATGTCTCAGATATACTAATACCTCATCCCATACATATGGAAATCTTGGTTCAAATTCTTCAATGCTGGATTCAAGATGTTCCTTTTTTACATTTATTGCGGTTCTTTCTTCACGAATATCATAATTTGAATAGTCTTCTCATTACTCAGAAGAAATCTATTTACGTTTTTTCAAAAGAAAATAAAAGAT